TTTACGAATGGGATCGAGAATCATTATTAATTCGACACAAGAAAGGGTTGTGGAAAATTCCGTTTCTTGTGTCAAGGACTAGTAGACGAACAATCCCCCCTAAAATCCTTTGTTCCTCTCATTTATACTTTGGTTTATATTCTCCGCTTATTTATCTTTTGTTTTGGTTCTATTCAAATATAAAACTATTGATTCGTTCTATATCATACCGTTTGAATTTGGATTGAAAAAACAAAGAAATAAAGAAGAGTTAAGTAAAATCAAATAGTCTTCTTCACAATATACTATGACCAGTAATGCGGTATAAGTAATTCCCGAAATCCGGTAGAAGAAAGAATATAAACAAGCAAAATTTTTTTGATTATACATAATTACATAACATAATTGCCAACAAAAATTTGTTTATTTTTAGAGCTTGATGTTGATAAATCCGCGGATCTAGAAATTCATTTCGGACAATTGAACCTTCTCAAACTGTTTCTTTTTAAGAACCAAAAAGATTTGTGCCAAAATAACAGATGCCAAGAATAGCAAAAGACCTTGGACACGTAATGGATCTTGAAGTACTATTTCCGCATCCCCCTGACCAAATCCACCCACATTAGGATTACTCGTTAATGGTTGATCAAGTTGGATGGATTCGCCCTCTGAAACAAGAAGTTCCGGTCCTGGAGGGATAATATCAACCACTTGACGTCCATCCGATGCATTCGCTATGGTTATTTCGTACCCCCCCTTTTCTTTTCGTATGATTTTGCTTACTATACCTGCTGCTGTAGCATTATAAACATTATTGTTACTCTTGCTCCCGTCGGGATAAATCTGACCCCTTCCCCTGTTCCCGCCTACGTATATGGGATATTTTAAGAAGTGAACATCTTTCTTAGTAGCGGGGTCCGGGGAAAGAATAGGAAAGGTGATTTCACTATATTTCTGACCAGGAACAGGACCTATCACAAGAATATTTTTTTTAGTGGGGCGATAGCTCTGAAAAGACAGATTTCCTATCTTTTCTTTTATCTCGGGCAAAATACGATCGGGAGGGGCTAATTCAAACCCCTCGGGTAAAATAAGAACAGCCCCTACATTCAAAGCTCCTTTTTTACCATTAGCCAGAACTTGTTTCAGTTGCAGATCATAAGGAATTCGAACAACTGCTTCAAATACAGTATCAGGAAGTACCGCTTGTGGAACCTCGATATCCACGGGTTTATTAGCTAAATGGCAATTGGCACATACAATACGGCCAGTCGCTTCTCGTGGATTTTCATAACCCTGCTGTGCAAAAATGGGATATGCATTTGAAAGGGGTGCCTGGGTTATTATATATATCATGAGCGATACGGAAATGGATCGAGTAATCTCTTTCTTTATCCAAGAAAAGGTATTTTTAGTTTGCATGGTCCAATCATTGATCCCGAAAATTTATACAATAAAATTAGGCAGGTCGCTAGTATAGTTCCCTATCTATAATTTTGCTATTTACTTAAATATAAATAATTTTACTGGAATATTGAAGGAATCCCTTGGATGGGTAGAAAGAATAAGTACAATTTTGAATGTTTTGCTTATCCACAAAGTAACAAATATTATAATTGGATCGTTCAATCATTTTTCAGTCATTCATTGAATGATAAATCACTACAAGTGAAGGAGATACACGATTTAAATAACGAAAGATCCAATATTTTAAAATTGTATCTAAAATGACTGGAAAAGTAGAAACAAGACCGGATATAATTTGATCATTATGAGCAAATCCAAAATCTTTGTAGACAGAGCCAATCATTAGTTCCCAACCGTGGGGCGAATGGAATCCTATACATAAATCAGTTAATAAAAGAATAGAAAAAGCTTTTATTGTGTCGCTTAAGTTATATAGGAATTCTTGAACCCAAGAGTTAAGAATAGCAAGTTCTTCATTACCTATAATAGAATAACCACTTAGAATAACGAAACAGATTATATTTGTCGAGAAGTGTAAAATTGTATGCGTGCGATCCTCATTGTGCATCTTGATCAATTGGATCGTTTCTTTGTAGATTTCGATGCGAGGCTTTTGTAAATGTGTTTCCGGGTATTCCTTTAACATTTCGTCCAAACGTAGGAGTTCCTCTAAGTCTATGAATTTTTTTAGAATACTCTTTTCTTGAATATCATTCAAAAAGATTTCGGATTGCCTAGTATTCCACCAATTTGTAACCCAAGATTCCAGACTTTTATTAAATGAGAGAGAGATCCACCAAGGCAAAAATACTATAGATGCAAGATATAGAAGGGAAATTAATACTTTCTTTTTTGCCATTTTTTCGTCTGTGAATTTTTTAATTTTTACTGAACGCACCTCGTTCGTCGACTCTATACGATACTAATATTTCTATCAAGCATAAGTTCTATTACAAGTTATCGAGCCCATGAATCTATTTCCGATTTTTTTTGTGATTCAGTACAGTGGTTAGTCCTTGAATTTAGAAAGAATATAGAAATAGAATAAGAAAAAGCCCACTTCAAATTAATAGTAGTCGGATTGCGAGACGAAAGAACTCCCGTTCTATCAAAATATCAAATATTTCTAAAAAAAAAAATTCTTTACTTTATTATATTATGATTTATTATGAAATGTTTTGTTTTAATATATGATGAATCTAGTATTTAGATTTGTTACTGAATTGAGTTAAGTGGGTTTACATACGCATAAAAAAATTGTGGACACAAACAATTTTGTTTTAGAATTATTTCGTAGCGTTTGCTTTGGTTCGAATAAGCGTTCTGAAGAAACTTCAGTTAAGTTATGCTATATAAAAAAACGAGGATTCTTGAGTTTTTTCTCTCTTGCAAAGTATTCATTCTTCAGTTCCTTTTTTCAAAATACTTCAATTGGTACACGCAAGAAATAGGCCAATTCAGCAGCTTTTTGCTCAATTTCTCGTGGAGTCAAATTCTCATCAGTACGAGTCAAGGGAATGGCCCCCTGGCCTTTGATTTCCATATAAAGGACACGACGAGCATAAATACCTTCTTTAATTTCTATTCTGATGGACTGAATGTCTTTCATAAGGAATCGGAGGAATATGCGACGATTTTTTCCAGGAAATCCCCAACGAAAAATACACACTACGCCCTCTTTTATATCGAATCGATCATAACCACTACCTACATTCCACGAAATTGTGCACCACAAATAGGAGCTAATAAAAAGACCTGCGATCCCATAGAAAGACATCACGATCCCTTGTGGAAAAAAAATTATTTGCTGAGAAGTAAATAAAGATATAAAATTCCTACCAAAATAACTGGACGTTCCAACCAATAAAAACCCTAATGAACCTAAAAAAAGAATAAAGGCCCAGCAGAAATTACTTGTTTTTCGGGACCCCGCTATAAGTTCTATCCATATACGTTCTGATCGCCAACTCATACTATAACTAGACCTAGTTGCATTTTATTGGAATTGGGAGAATAACAAAAATAAATTTTATTTTACTTTTTTTTGTTTCCGAAGTAACTCTCATCAACCAGCACTATTATGATGTGAACGTTTAGGGGTAATTCATCGAATTTCTTAGGTCCAAACTAAAATAGTAACATCCCTTTCACATGATTTCCGAATACATATAGATATATTGACTTTACATTTCAGAAATTCTCCCCGATCCCGATCTATTTGAAAATAGTGATAATTCATTTACCCATAATATCATGTTTATACATACATAAGAGCTTATGACCGAAGGAAGCCACATGTTATACCATATTCTACTAAATAGATATCCGTGTTATGATCCAAGTAAGTCTTGAAAAAAAAAGATTCGTCCTTATTGTATCTAAAAAATCTTGTTTTTTTGAACATAAAGAGATAAAGAAGCCATTGCAATTGCCGGAAATACTAAGCCCACTAAAGGCACAAAAATTGAGGGGAAGCTGTTGAGAGTTATCATAGAATGGGTACCTCGATTTAATATTTGTACCTGTTATTTATTGTTATATTTATTGTTTTATATTAATATTTTAACTTTATCCTTATATTGTTATAAAGATATATTATAATTCATATATAATTGTTATATTATACTAAGTATACCTAAGTGAGTATATATACTTAATAGGGAGTATATAAGTATATGTTTTAATAAATATATATTAATTAATAAAATCCAATAAATATGTAAATAAATGGACCTATAAATCTTTCTACATGTTTCTACATGAAATATATGTATGATAATCCACCCTTTATATTATTCGTATTATTAGTTATTATCTTGTTCTTGTCTTATAAATTTAATAATTTTATAAAATTTACTAAAGAAAGGATTTATTACAAATTCTCAAAGAATTCATTATAATAATACGACCCAACAAAAAGGATTTTTAGTGGGGGGTGATTTTTGGGAGATATAGAAAGATGCAAGACCTTGTTAACCAATTTCACGGAAGTAAAGAATTCACTCTTTTATTTTTTTTAATAGGGATTTCCTGGTTAGTAACCAGGAATATCGATAAAAAGATGATCTGGATGATTCTTTCTACAATTAAATCTTATGTTACCAAAGAAAAAATCCATTCTTCGTATTTTTACTTTGATTCCTATATTTGATTCCTATAAATTAAATAACTACTTGATCACCACACATAAAAAATTTTATTAAGTTTTAATAAATTAATACTCTTATTAAATTAAGACTCTAAGGCTCTACTTTATCGATCTAATTTTTATTCAAAGGAAAGAAAGCATGTAGCCGAAATAACTCACCCAGAACGCCCTTTAAAGGATTACGTGGTACGATTGGATCGAATAAGCCCTTATGGAATAAATATTCAGCCACTTGTGAATCCTCAGGTACTGTCTTATTCAATGTTTGTTCAATTACTCTTTTACCCGCAAATGCAATGTAAGCATTGGGTTCGGCAATAATGATATCTCCCAACATACCAAAGCTGGCCGTCACCCCACCTGTGGTAGGGGATGTAAGGATTGATACATAAAATAACTTTTTATT